AAATAATAATAATAATAGAAAATTCTATTATTATATTAATATTTTAATTAAGTTTAATTTTCAATAAACATGTTTAAATTTTAAATAGTAAATTACATTGGATTAAATGTCAATTTGGTTGAGCGAAAAATGACCAATTTTTGTCATTTTTTTGCATCGTTTTTTTGGCAAATTTTTTAGTGTTATTTTATTAATTAAATGTAATTGTATTATAGTAAGGTAATGTTTAATTGGAAAAATCTTTATATTTCATATTTCAATAAATATTTAATGAATTAAAATAATAGAAATATATATATATATAATAAATTTATAGTATAATATAAATGTATCTATATTAATTATTTATAATAATACTAATGATTTATTTAAAATACCATATTTATAAATTGTTAGGGTATTTAATTAATATATAAAGATAACTTAATATACCATATTTATGGGTATAGGATCGTTTACTAAGAAATTTAGAGAAATAATATAAAAGTTTACTAGTAATATTAAGATAAATTCTAAATCAAAAGAAATATAATATATATATATATATAAAATAAATCTTTAACAATTATTTTTAATAATGTAATTATTTATTTAAAATTAAAAATTATAAACTTTAATATAAATAATTATATATATATAACTTTTTATTATAAATATTAATAAATATAACTTTTATATATATATAGATTTTTAAAAAAAAAAAAAAAAAACTACTTAAATTAATTAACTATAAGCTTTTGTATAAGTAAAAAATAAAAATTATAAAATTTTTTATTTAAATTATTATACTAGAAATTTGTTGGATTTTTATAAAAATGGAAGGGCGCGAAAGGATGTATTTAATTACATGTTTACAGAAAAAAAATTTTTAATAAAATTTTGTTTTACTACTTATATTTTCAAAAAAAAAATAATTTGAATTTTTGAACAAAAAATGTTTGAAAATCACTAACGTTTTTTTTTGTAAAAAAAAATGAAAATCGCTTTGTTTTTGAAAACGAATTATTTTTAAAAAAATTTTGAAATTTTTGTCGTTTAGGGTTTCAATGGCCCTTTGAAATTGGGCTTATTTTTACCTAAAAAAAAGTACATAATTTTATTTTTCTTTAAAAGCTTACAGTTAATAAATTTAAGTATAGATTTTGTTTAAGGTAATTTACATATTAATTATAATTATTTGAGTTTTAGTTTAAATTTATATTTAAATTGATTTTTAGTTAAGGGATAGGGTATTAGGAAATTTAGCAGTTATTTGTTTATTAATTTGAAATTAAAGTTTGGGAGGATTTAGTTTTTTTAGTTTAGGTTATTTATTTGAGTTTAGGGTTAAATTGATTTTTAGTTAAGGTATAGGGTATTAGGAAATCTAGCAGTTATCTGTTTATAAATTTGAAATTAAAGTTTGGGAGGATTTTATTTTAATTTATATTGGATTTTATTTTAATTAGAAATTTGATTTAGTTCAGGTTATTTATTTGAGTTTAGGGTTAAATTTATTTTTAGTTATGTAATTTATTAAAGAAAATTATCGGGAAATTATATTAAAGCTAAGTTTTAATTAAAATTTAGATGAAACCTAAAATATTTAGTTTTTCAAATTATTATTTGGGTCTTTAAAGGGAGGAATGGTAATTATATGTTTATTTAAATTTGTATGTCAATAAAAATTTTATCTTGGTTTAGAAATTAGGTTTAAAATTTTATTATATATAAATCTTTTTAAATAGTAATTATATAGTAATTAAAATTAATTATTTAATAGCTTAAGAATTAGAAATTTTTATTATTGTTAACAAAATTTGTGCCAGCAGTTGCGGTTATACAAATAACAAAATTTAATTAATTTAATTAAAATTAAAGGATATTGATTTATAAAAATAATAAATTTATTAGGTGAAATTTTAAATTTATTTTTGGTAATTTTTTATATTGAAGTTTAGAAATTTTTATTATAAACTAGGATTAGATACCCTATTATAAAAAACATAATAAAGTGATTTGATTAGTATTAGTTAAGTTCTTGAAAATTAAAAATTTTGGCGGTATTTTAATCTATTCAGAGGAACCTGTTTAGTAAATGATAATCCACGATTTTACTTACTTTTTATTTTAGTTTATATATCGTCGTTTAAAAAATATTTTATTAGAATTTAAATATTTAAAATTTTAAATAAAAATATAATTCAGATCAAGGTATAGTTTATTAAAAAGATTAAATGGGTTACAATTAATTTATTAAAGGATTTATAATTTTAAATTATAATGAATTTGGATTTGATAGTAATTTTAATAATTTATTAAAATGATTTAGTTCTAAAATATGTACATATCGCCCGTCGCTTTCGTTTAATATGAAATAAGTCGTAACAAAGTAGGCTTACTGGAAAGTGAGTCTAGAATACAAATTAAAGTTTTAAAAATATTTTATTTACATTAAAAAGTTAATTGTTAAATCAATTTAATTTGAAAATAAAATATTATTAAAATTTTAATTTTATTGTTATATAAAATAAATATATTTTGGTTTTATTAAATTTATTGAAATAATCTTATTTATTATAGTGAATAGTATTGTAGAAGAAATATTTAATTTTTTAATAAGAAAATTTAATTTATTGTACCTTGTGTATCAGGGTTTATTAAATAAAAATTAAAAATTTAATATTCTCGAATTTAAAAGGGCTAAAAAGTTAAGTTTATTAATGTAGAATAATTAAATAAAATTATTTTTTAGTAATGAAATGTTATTCGTTTTTAAATATATCTAGTTTTTAAAGAAATAAATTTAATTTAAAATATTATTAATATAATTTTATTTATTTAATTTTATATTATTAATAGTAAATATTTTTAGGGATGAGCTTAAGAATATATAATTATTAGAATTTTATAATTAAAATAATTTAGGATTAGAAATTTTCATAATTTAAAGTATGTTATAATTTAATTTAAAATTAAAGATTTATATATTCTATAATTTTTTTATTTAAATATAGTTTTAAATTTAATAAAACTAGAAATAATGATAGAATTAGTATAATTAAATTTAAGAATAAAGTAAATTTTTAGGTTATAAAAAGGAACTCGGCAAAAATTTTTTCACCTGTTTAATAAAAACATGGCCTATTGAAAGTTAATTTTAGGTCTTACCTGCCCACTGAGTATTTAAATGGCCGCAGTATTTTGACTGTGCTAAGGTAGCATAATCATTAGTTTTTTAATTGAAAGCTAGCATGAAGGGTTTGATGAAAAAAAAACTGTCTTTTTATAATTAAATTAAAATTTTATTATTAAGTTAAAAAGCTTAAATTTTTTTAAAAGACGAGAAGACCCTATAGAGTTTAATTTTTTTATTTTATATAATATTTAGAATTTAAAATTATATATTTTATAAAAATTTAATTGGGGTGATTTAAAAATTTAATAAACTTTTTTTATTTTTATTTATAAATTTATATATTTTTGATCCATAGAAAATGATTATAAGATTAAATTACCTTAGGGATAACAGCGTAATTTTATTGGAGAGTTCAAATCGATAATAAAGATTGCGACCTCGATGTTGGATTAAAATTAAATTTTGGTGTAGCAGCTAAAAATTAAAGTCTGTTCGACTTTTAAAATTTTACATGATCTGAGTTTAAACCGGTGTAAGCCAGGTTGGTTTCTATCTTTAAATAGTTAATATATTTTAGTACGAAAGGATTAAATATATATAAAATTTATTTATTTTTGAATAAGATTATTATTTTGGCAGAATAGTGCGTTAGATTTAGAATTTAAATATATAGGTTTCTATAAATAATACTTGATTTTTTTGGATTTAATTTTAATATTTATTTCTACTTTAATTTTAATTATTAGTGTATTAATTGGAATTGCCTTTTTGACTTTAATAGAGCGAAAAATTTTAGGTTATATTCAAATTCGTAAAGGTCCAAATAAGGTTAGTTTTATAGGAATTATACAACCATTTAGAGATGCTATTAAACTTTTAACTAAAGAACAAAGTTTTCCATTTTTATCAAATTTAAGTTTATTTTATATTTGTCCAATGGTTAATCTTTTTTTATCTTTACTATTATGATTTTGTATACCCCTTTTTTCTAATTATTTAAGATTTAGTTATTCAATTTTATTTTTTTTAAGAATTTCTAGGGTAAATGTTTATAGTATTATATTAGCAGGTTGATCTTCAAATTCAAATTATTCTTTATTAGGGTGTATTCGAAGAGTAGCCCAAACTATTTCTTATGAAGTAAGGTTAGCTTTAATTATAATATCTTATTTATTTTTAATTTTAAGATTAAATTTATTAGATTTTTTAAAGTTTCAAGAATATGTTTGATTTATTTATTTAATGTTGCCTTTATGTTTTATATGAATTGTAAGAAGTTTAGCTGAAACAAATCGTTCTCCCTTTGATTTTGCTGAGGGTGAATCAGAATTAGTTTCTGGATTTAATGTTGAATATAGAAGAGGGGGATTTGTGATGTTATTTTTAGCAGAATATAGTAATATTTTATTTATAAGAATATTATGTGTTATTATATTTTTAGGAGCAAATTTATTTAGTTTTATATTTTTTATTAAATTAGTAGGTTTGTCTTTTTTTTGGGTTTGAGTTCGTGGGACTTTACCACGGTATCGTTATGATAAGTTAATATACTTAGCATGAAAAGGTTATTTACCCGTAGCTTTAAATTATTTAATTTTTTTTTATAGGATAAAAATATTTATTTTTATCCTATTCATTTAGTTAATTATTTTTAGTACAAGTTAATAGAGAATTTTATCTCTTTTTTATATTTTCAAAATATAAACTTATTTCAAGTTCATTAACTTATTTAAAAATAATTATATCTCATATTTTAATAATTACTGGGTTAATAATAAAATAAGTAAAATAAATAATTGTTAAAATTTGTCCTAGTAAAATGTAAGGGTCTTCAACTGGACGAGCCCCAATCCAAGTAAGTAATACAATTGTTGAGAATAGAGATCAGAATATTAATTTATTAATTGGATAAAAATTATTTCTTAAAAATTTTTTTTTATTAGTAAATGGGAGAATATAAAGAATTGCAATTGATATAATAAGAGCAATAACACCTCCTAATTTATTGGGAATTGATCGTAAAATTGCATACGCAAACAGGAAATATCATTCTGGCTGAATATGAATTGGAGTAACTAAAGGATTTGCAGGAGTAAAATTATCAGGATCTCCTAATAAATATGGATTAAATAGGGTTAAGAAGGTTAATAAGAATAAAATAATTAATATACTTAATAAATCTTTAAAAATAAAGTATGGATGAAAGGGGATTTTATCTAAATTTGATTGAGTTCCTAAGGGATTATTAGATCCTGTTTGATGTAAAAATATTAAGTGGATAATTATTATTGCTAAAATAATAAATGGTAAAATAAAGTGAAAGGTAAAAAATCGGTTTAATGTTGCGTTATCAACAGCAAATCCCCCTCAAATTCATTGAACTAATATGGTTCCTAGATACGGAATTGCAGATATTAAATTAGTAATAACTGTAGCTCCTCAAAATGATATTTGACCTCAGGGCAATACATATCCTAAGAATGCTGTTGCTATTGTTAAGAAAAAAATAGTTACACCAATTATTCAAGTTTCTAAAAGTTTAAAAGATCTATAGTAGATACCTCGTCCAATGTGGATATATATACAGATAAAAAAAAAAGAAGCTCCATTAGCATGAAGTGTTCGTAATAATCATCCATAGTTTACATCTCGGCAGATATGAATAACTCTATTAAATGCTAGGGATACGTTAGGGCAATAATGTATGGCTAAAAATAATCCTGTTATAATTTGAATAATTAAACATAATCCTAATAGTGATCCAAAATTTCATATTGTTGAAATATTTCTTGGAGCGGGAAATGTAATAATAGAATTATTAATAATTTTGATTAGTGGGGAAGTTTTACGAATTGGTATTTTCATTAAAATTTTTGTCGTAATGGTCCATAGGAGAAGTGAATAATTTTTATTACAGCAATTAGAGTAATAAATAAGTAAATAATTATTATTATAAAAATTATATTATTAGGATAATTTAAATATTTAAGTATTGATGTTTGAATAAATTTTTGTAAAAAAAATTTTTGTGTATCTTGAATTTGGGCAATGTCTAAATATAAAAAGTTTATTAAATATATAATAACAATACTAAAAATTGTTAACAATATAAAAATTCTAATTATGTTATTAAACTTAAATTTTTCATTGGAGGCAATTCTAGTTATATAGATAAATAGAATTAGCAAGCCTCCAATTATAATAAGGAAAATTATATATGAATATCAAAAATTTAAATTTAATATTCCTGAAAGTAGTGCAATTAAAATTGTTTGTATTAATAGAATACACCCATTTGTTAGTGGATGAGAAATAAATAAAAATATGAAATTACATATTAAAATTAATATAATTATATCAGATATTAGTTTAATTAAAATATTAATTTTGGAGATTAGTGATAAAAATTTTTTATATCTGAAGTTTTAAAAGATAGTTCTTAAAGATGATTTACAAAATCATTATTTTTACTTAAATTATTAAAACTTTAATGTTAATATATTTTCAAATTATTTTATTTTTAACAGGTATTTATATATTTGTAATAAATCGTAAACATTTACTTTTAATATTATTAAGATTGGAATATTTAGTAGTAATTTTGTTTTTAAATCTTTTTTTTTACTTAAGAATGTTAGAAAATGATTATTTTTTTAGGATAATTTTTTTAACAATAAGTGTTTGTGAAAGTGTTTTGGGTTTATCAGTTTTAATTATTATAGTTCGAGTTCATGGTAACGATTATATTATAACATTTTCTAATTTATGATAAAATTTTTAATTAGGTTGATTATATTAATCCCTTTAGTTAATTATATTGAATATTGATTTTTTCAATGATTATTTTTAATTTTAAGATTTGTATTTATATTTAGATATTTTAGAAGTTTAATTTATTCAGAAATTAGAATAAATTTTGGGTTGGATTTAATATCTTTTAGTTTAGTTTTATTAAGTTTTTTAATTTGTTCTTTAATAATTATAGCAAGGGTGAAAATATTAAGGGATATTTATCAAAAATTTTTTTTATTAATAATAGTAATTTTATTAGTTAGGTTAATTTTGACTTTTTTATCATTAAATTTATTTATCTTTTATTTTTTTTTTGAAGTTAGATTAATCCCTACTTTAATTTTAATTATTGGATGGGGATTTCAACCAGAGCGGTTAGAAGCCGGAATTTATTTGTTATTTTATACATTGTTAATATCTTTACCAATATTAATAATGGTATTTTATATTTACAATAATCAAAATTCTTTAAATTTTTTGAATTTAAAATTACTTAAGTTAGATTTTGGTTTTATGTTTATTTGTTTAAATATAGTTTTTTTAGTTAAAATACCAATATTTTTTTTTCATTTATGATTACCTAAAGCTCATGTTGAGGCCCCAGTTTCAGGATCAATAATTTTAGCTGGAGTTATATTAAAATTAGGAGGATATGGATTATTACGAACAATTTTTATATTTAAGGATCACCTTTTAATATTAAATACTTGATTTATTTCATTGTCATTAGTGGGTGGGAGAATAGTTTCTTTAATTTGTATTCGACAAAGGGATATAAAATCTTTAATTGCTTATTCTTCTGTTTCTCATATAAGATTAGTTTTAAGGGGTTTATTAACTTTAAATTATTGAGGGATTTGAGGTGCTTTATTAATAATATTGGCTCATGGATTATGTTCTTCTGGTTTATTTTGTTTGGTAAATTTAATGTATGAACGAACTTATAGTCGTAGTATCTATTTAAATAAAGGTTTATTAAATTTAATTCCTTCATTTAGGTTATGATGGTTTTTATTATTATCTTCTAATATAGCAAGACCTCCTTCATTAAATTTAATTAGAGAAATTATTTTAATTAATTCTTTAGTTAGATTTTCTTTTTTTAACATATTAACTTTATCTTTTATATCTTTTTTTAGAGCTGCATATTCATTATTTTTATATTCTTATACTCAACATGGTAGTTACTATAGGGGTTTGTTTACTTATTTAAATTGTTCAATACGAGAATTTTTGTTATTATTTATACATTGGTTTCCTTTAAATATTTTATTTTTAAAGTTAGAAATTTTAATTAAATGATTATATTTAGATAGTTTTAAAAAAAATATTGATTTGTGGTATCAAAGTTATAATTTTATTCTAAATTATTTGTTATATTTTTAGGTTTATGTTTTTAATTTTAAGGTTAATTATATTTATTTTGTCATTTAGGTTTTTAATAAACGATATAGTAAATTTAATTGAAATTTGAGGATTAACTTTAAATTCTACAAATTTTGTTTATATTGTTTTATTAGATTGAATATCTTTATTATTTATATCAGTAGTAATATTTATTTCTTCAATAGTAATTTTTTATAGAGAGGAGTATATAGTAGGAGATTTAACTAAAAATCGATTTATTTTAATAGTCGTAATATTTGTTTTTTCTATAATATTTATAATTTTATCTCCTAATTTAATTAGAATTTTACTTGGTTGAGATGGATTAGGCTTAGTTTCTTATTGTTTAGTAATTTATTATCAAAATGTAAAAAGTTATAATGCAGGAATATTAACAGCTTTATCTAATCGAGTTGGGGATGTTGCTTTTTTAATGGCTATTAGTTGAATAATAAATTTTGGTAGATGAAGATTTATTTATTATTTAGATTTTCTTTATAATAATGAAATTATAATATTAATTAGAAGATTAATAATTTTAGCTGCAATAACTAAAAGAGCCCAAATACCATTTTCTTCATGGTTGCCTGCAGCAATAGCTGCTCCTACACCAGTTTCTTCTCTAGTTCATTCGTCAACTTTGGTTACAGCCGGTGTTTATCTGTTAATTCGGTTTAGAAATTGTTTAAGTTCTATTCATTTACATTTTTTATTATTTATTTCTTCTTTAACAATATTTATATCAGGATTAGGGGCTAATTTTGAATTTGATTTAAAAAAAATTATTGCTTTATCTACTTTAAGGCAACTTGGGTTAATATTAAGTATTTTGGCTTTGGGGGAGTCAAAGTTGGCTTTTTTTCATTTACTCACTCATGCTTTATTTAAGGCTTTATTATTTATATGTGCTGGGAATATTATTCATAGGTTAGGTAATTTTCAGGATATTCGTTTTATAGGCGGGTTAATTAACCAATTGCCTTTAACTTGTATTTATATAAATATTTGTAATTGAGCTTTATGTGGTATTCCCTTTTTATCTGGGTTTTATTCTAAGGATTTAATTTTAGAAGTTATATCTATATCTGTATTAAATATTTATATTTATTTAATTTTTTATATTTCTATTGGATTAACAGTATCTTATAGATTTCGTCTTTCTTATTATAGTTTAATTGGATCATTTAATTTTTTATCAATAAATATAATTAAAGAATCAAGTTTAACTATATTAAAGGGGATAAGGGGATTAATTTTCTTAGTAATTTTTATGGGGAGATGCTTTAATTGAATATTATATTCTACTCCAATTTTTATTATTTTACCTTTTTATATAAAATTTATAACTTTATTAATAGTTTTAATTGGGATAATTTGAGGTTTAGAATTTTCTAAATTTAGTTTAACTTATAAAATTCTTTTTTTTTACAATTTAACTTTTTTAAGATTTTTAGGTTTAATGTGAAATATGCCTATAATTTCTACTTTAGGAATAAATCTTAATTTTTTAAAAATAGGAAAAACTTATATAAAAATTTTTGATCAGGGCTGGATTGAATATTATGGTAGAAAATCTTTATTTAGGGTTTTAAAGAAAATATTAAATATTCAAATTATTTCTATAAATCATTTAAAAATTTTTATAATATTATTATTTATTTGATTTATATTTTTATTATTATTAATTTATTTAAATAGCTTAAATAAGAGTATAATATTGAAGATATTAAGGTAGTGAGAACTTTTAGATATTTATAAGATAAAATCTATTTTTACATTGAAATTGTAATGTTTTAATTAAACTATATAAATAGTTAGAAGTAAAAACGTATTTCAACGCTTAAAAAGTAAGTTAGAAGCTTCTTTTTGAATTTCTTACTTCTTTAATTGGGAAAATCCAATTTTATCATTAACAGTGATATACCTCTATTTTGGTTTCAATTAAAAATAAGGATTATAAATCAAATTTTTAGGTCGAAACTAAATGCAAAATTTTGCTTCTTATTTAAGATAAATTGAAATTCAATACTTTTTAAATGCAACTTAAATGTTATAATTAACTATTATCCTATTTTTGTCAAGTTAAAGCTCCTTGATTTCATTCATGGTAAATTCCGATTAAAAGAATTAAAATAAAAATTAAAGTAATGAATCTATAATTAATTAAATTAGTAAATTTTAATGTTAAAATTAAAGGGAATAATAGGGTAATTTCTACATCAAAAATTAAAAAAATTACAGTAATTATAAAAAAATGTAATGAAAAAGGTAGTCGAGAAGAGGTTTTTGGGTCAAATCCACATTCAAATGGTCTATTTTTTTCACGGTCATAAAAACTTTTTTTAGAAATTAGGTTTAGTAAGATTATTAAAACTCTAATAATTAAGATAATAATAGTTGATAGCTTTAAAATTAAAAACATTACTTATACTAAAAATTTAGATTTTTTAATTGGAAGTTAAATATAATTATTATTTATATTATATAAGTAATTAATTACCTCATCAGTAAATAGAAATATAAAGGAAAAGTCAAACAACGTCAACAAAATGTCAATATCAAGCAGCAGCTTCAAAACCAAAATGATGCCAATATGAAAAGTGGTTAAGAAAATGTCGGATTAAACAAATTAAAAGAAATGTTGAACCAATTAGTACATGTAAGCCATGAAATCCTGTTGCTATAAAAAAGGATGAGCCATAAATAGAATCTGCAATAGAAAACGGGGCTTCTAAATATTCATATCCTTGAAGAATAGAAAAATAAATTCCTAGGAGCACTGTAAAAATTAATCTTTGAAGTGTTTGTTTATAATCATTTTCTATAAGCCTATGATGAGCTCAGGTTACTGTAAGACCTGATGTTAATAAAATAATAGTGTTTAGTAAAGGAATTTCTAAAGGATTAAATGTAATAATTCCTTTAGGGGGTCATTGTAGTCCAATTTCAATAGAAGGTGATAATGACCTATGAAAAAATCCTCAAAAAAATGAAAAGAAGAAAAGAACTTCAGAGGTAATAAAAAGAATTATTCCTCATCGTATTCTATTAGTTACTAATAAAGTGTGTAATCCTTGAAAAGTTCTTTCTCGGGTAATATCACGTCATCATTGGAATATAATTAATCTAATTGTTAATAATCCAATTATTAATAGTTTATTATTATAAAGATGAAATCATTGGATTAACCCTATTATTGTTGTTATAGCTCTAATAGCTCCTAAAATTGGTCAGGGTCTAATATCTACTAAATGATACGGATGGTTTTTATGTATTGACATAAATTTCGCTAGAATATAAGGTTCTTAAAATTGCAAATACATATGATTGAATAATTGCGACGGCTGATTCAAGGGTTAAAAGTAAAATTTGTACAATAATTAAAATATTAATAGTTAAAATTGATAAAAAATTTCCAGTTTGTCCCAATAAGGTTAAAAGGAGATGACCTGCAATTATATTAGCAGAAAGTCGAATTGCTAGTGTTCCCGGTCGGATAATATTTCTGATAGTTTCAATACACACTATGAAAGGTATTAAGATTGAAGGTGTTCCTTGAGGAACTAAGTGAGCAAGTATATGTTTTGTATTCATAAATCACCCAAAAATTATAAATCTAATTCATGTTGGTAAAGCTAACCTTAGTGTTATAGATATGTGGCTTGTTCTAGTAAAAATATATGGGAATAATCCTAAAAAATTTCCAATTAAAATAAAAAAAAATAGTCTAATAAAAATTAAGGTTCTTCCTTTATTTTTATTATTCATTCCAATTAAAGTTTTAAATTCTTGATGTAAAGTTAAGAAAATTTTTATTCATAGGATTTGTAGACGGGATGGCAAGGCTCAAAAAAAAGAAGGGATTAATATAAAAATAATAATTGTTCTTAATCAATTTAAAGATAGATTAAAATTTGAAGTTGGGTCAAAAGAAGAAAAAAGATTTATTATCATTTTCAGTTAAAGTTAATTTTTTTTATTTTAAATTTATTTTTAGATTTATTAATTAAAAAATCAAAATAAATAAAATTATTTACTAAAAAATAAATTAAATTGAAAAATAAAAATAGTAGTATTCAGTTTAATGGTATTATTTGTGGGATAGAAAATTATTTTAAAAAAAATTATTTTAATTTGACAAATTAATGTTATATTTTAACTAAATTTTCCATTAGAAATAATCGTTAATTTATTATATTATGATTTAAAATTTCATTGCAAACTTTCTGCCATCTAATGAATTTAATTTAGAAATTCAATTAATAAAATATTTTGGTGAAATCCTTTCAATAACAATTGGTATAAACCTATGATTAGCCCCGCAAATTTCAGAACATTGTCCAAAAAATAGTCCTGAACGATTAATAGAAAATCTTATTTGATTTAATCGTCCGGGTGTAGCATCAACCTTTACTCCTAATGATGGTACAGTTCATGAATGAATAACATCTGCAGCAGTAATTAATATTCGGATATTTGTTTCATATGGGATAATTATTCGGTTATCAACATCTAAAAGACGAAACCTAAATTTTTCCAAATCTGTTATTGGGATTATATAAGAGTCAAATTCAATATTTGAAAAATCTGAATATTCATAAGATCAGTATCATTGATGGCCAATAGTTTTAATTGAAATTATTGGACTATTAATTTCATCTAAAATATAAATTAATCTTAATCTTGGAATTGCAATAAAAATTAAAGTAATTGAAGGTAAAATAGTTCAGACAATTTCAATTATTTGTCCTTCTAGTAATAGGCGATGTGTAAATTTATTAAAAAATAATGAAATTAATAATTGTCTTACTAGTATAGTAATAATAACTAAAATAAGAAGAGTGTGATCATGAAAGTAGGCTAATTGTTCTATTAAAGGTGAGGCCCTATCTTGTAATATGATATTTTTTCAAGTTGAAATTTCTAAAAAAAGAAAATCTTTATTTTCGGGGCTTAAGTCCGACGCACTATTCTGCCATATTAGAAACTTAAAGTTAATTGTGGCAATTCAGAGTATGAGTGTTCAGCTGGAGGGTTAAATTGAAGTCATTCAATTGATGAAGGTATTCTTAATGGACAAATACTTTTACGTTGTACAGAAAATGCTTCTCAAAAAATAAATAATAAATATAGAATCCCAATTAATGAAATTAATCTCCCAATTGAAGAAATAATATTTCAAAGTAAAAATCTATCTGGATAGTCAGAGTACCGTCGGGGTATCCCTATTAGTCCTAAAAAATGTTGTGGAAAGAATGTTATATTTACTCCAATAAATATAATAAAGAATTGGATTTTCAAGTAAAAATTATTTAAAGTTAGACCTGTAAATAAGGGAAATCATTGAATTATTCCAGCTATAATTGCAAATACTGCTCCTATAGAAAGTACATAATGAAAATGAGCTACTACATAATAAGTATCATGCAATACAATATCAATAGAAGAATTAGCTAAAACTACTCCTGTTAATCCTCCAACAGTAAAAAGAAAAATAAATCCTAGAGTTCAAAGAGTAACAGGTGAAAAATTAATAATTGTTCCATGAAATGTAGCTAATCAACTGAAAACTTTAATTCCAGTTGGAACTGCAATAATTATAGTTGCTGATGTAAAATAAGCGCGAGTATCTACATCTATTCCTACTGTGAATATATGGTGAGCCCATACAATAAATCCTAATAGCCCAATAGCTATTATAGCATAAATTATCCCTAATGTTCCAAAAGCTTCTTTTTTTCTTCTTTCCTGTCTTACAATATGAGAGATTATTCCAAATCCGGGAAGAATTAAAATGTAAACTTCAGGATGCCCAAAAAATCAAAATAAATGTTGGTAGAGGATTGGGTCTCCCCCTCCTGCCGGTTCAAAAAAGGATGTATTTAAATTACGATCTGTTAATAGTATTGTGATTGCTCCTGCTAGAACTGGTAATGAAAGAAGCAAAAGAATTGCTGTAATAAAGACAGCTCATACAAATAAAGGTATTTGGTCTATTGATATACCCTGAGGTCGTATATTGATTATTGTGGTAATAAAATTAATAGCTCCTAAGATTGACGAAATTCCTGCTAAATGGAGGCTAAAAATAGCTAAATCAACAGATGGGCCATTATGTGCAAGATTAGAGGATAAGGGGGGATAAACTGTTCATCCAGTTCCTGCGCCTCTTTCTGTAAATCTTCTTATTAATAATAAAAAAATTGATGGTGGGAGTAACCAAAATCTTATATTATTTATTCGAGGAAAAGCTATATCAGGGGCTCCAATTATAAGTGGAACTAATCAGTTTCCAAAGCCTCCAATTATTATTGGCATTACTATAAAAAAAATTATAATAAAGGCATGGGCAGTAACAATTACGTTATAAATTTGGTCATTTCCAATTAATGAACCAGGCCTTCCTAATTCGGTTCGAATTAGGAGTCTTATGGAGGTGCCAATTATTCCTGCCCAAATTCCAAATAGAAAGTATAGTGTTCCAATATCTTTATGATTAGTTGAAAATAATCATTTGTTCGATGAAATGGCTGAGCTTAAGCAATAAACTGTAAATTTATTTACGAATTCAAATTCTTTCATCAAAATAGCCTTATATTCATTTATGATAATAAATTGCAAATTTATAGGTAAATTATTTAATTTTAAGGCTTAGAGAATTTACCCTATTTTTAACTTTGAAGGTTAAAGGTTTGTTTAACCTAAATCCTTAAAGGTAAAAGAAAATATGTGTACAAATTAATAGTCCAAATAAGGTGATAAAGTTGAAGAAGATAATTTTAGATACTTTTCAATTCCTATAAATTAGAATTTCATCAGAAGAAAATATCAATGTAGAAAATGTTAATCGAATATAAAAATATAGGGTTACTAAAGTTAAAAAAATTAAAATAATTCTTAACCCATAGGAATTGTTAGAAATTAAAGTTTCAATGACAAGTCATTTAGGTAAAAACCCTAGGAAAGGAGGTAAACCCCCTAATGAAAAAAAATTTATTAGAAAAAGAAGCTTTAATAATTTATTAGAATTAAGGCTTATGTTGATTTGAGAAGAGAGAAAAATATTTAGACTTGAAAAAGTTATAATAATAGAAATATTTATAATTGTATAAATAGAAAAATAGATTCTTCATAAAGTTTTAAAGTTTAATAATCTTGCTAATATTCAGGCGGTATGATTAATTGAGGAATAAGCTAAAATTTTTCGTAATCTAATTTGATTAAATCCTATTAATCTTCCAATTAAACTTCTTAAAATAATAATAATTGAATAGAATATGAAATTAATATTATACATTAGTAAAATTATGGGAGCTAATTTTTGTCATGTATAAATAATCAAATTGTTTAATCAATTTAATCCTTCAGAAACTTCAGGGAATCAAGCGTGGAATGGTGCGGCCCCTAATTTTATAAAAATAGCAGAGTTAAGGGTTATTATTATAGAATGATTTATATACTGTGGGAGAAAGTCATATAAATTTAATCTTCTAATAATAGTGAATAAAATGAGAGAAGAGGCTAATGCTTGAATAGTAAAGTATTTAATTATTGCTTCTGTTGGATATTGGTTACTTGGGGATTTTATTAAGGGGATAATTCTTAATAAATTAATTTCTAACCCAATTCATATTCTAAATCATGAATATGCTGAAATGGTAATTAAAGTTCCAATAATTAAGGTAGAAAAAAAAAGAATTTTATAAAGTTTAAAAATTAAAAAGAAAAGGAGTAAGACCTTTATAAGTGAGGTATGAGCCCAATAGCTTTCTTAGCTTATCTTTTTATATTTTAGTATAAAATGTACATTAAATTTTGATTTTAAAAGAAAAGATTACTAGTCTTTAAATATAATTCCGTTTATAGAGGCGGGGGGACGCATGATTAACCCTATCAAGATTATCCTTTAATCAGGCACTCTACA